GGCTCTTAGAGAATGTATCACTTTGGGAATTCCAACCATTTCTTTAATCGATACAAATTGTAATCCCGATCTCGCGGATATTTCTATTCCAGCAAATGATGACGCTATAGCTTCAATTCGATTCATTCTTAACAAATTAGTATTCGCAATTTGTGAGGGTCGTTCTAGCTATATACAAAATTATTGATTAATAATAAGATAAATAAATCAAAATTTTTTTGAGGGAGGGGCTCCCTGTATTTCGATTTATAAAATCGGTTACTACTCCTGAATCATACAAAAGAAAAAGAGATAAAAAACTTGGGATATTGTGTGATTAGTTTAGTTGGTATCCAAAACTAAAATATAAAATTAAAGTAAAATAAGTAACAAAGAGGGATCTTGAATCAAAATAATTTAAAGTTCTTATTTCTGTCAGAGGGCAATATGAATGTTTTATCATGTTCCATCAACACACTAATAAAAGAAGGGTTATATGAGATATCTGGTGTCGAAGTAGGCCAACATTTCTATTGGCAAATAGGGGGTTTCCAAGTCCATGCCCAAGTCCTTATTACTTCTTGGGTTGTAATTGCTATCTTATTAGGTTCCGCAGTTATAGCGGTTCGCAATCCCCAAACCATTCCAACTGACGGCCAAAATTTCTTTGAATTTGTCCTTGAATTCATTAGAGACGTGAGTAAAACCCAGATTGGAGAAGAATATGGTCCATGGGTTCCCTTTATTGGAACCCTGTTTTTATTTATTTTTGTTTCTAACTGGTCAGGAGCCCTTTTACCGTGGAAAATTATCCAGTTACCTCAAGGGGAGTTAGCAGCACCAACGAATGATATAAATACGACGGTTGCTTTAGCTTTACTCACATCAGCAGCCTATTTTTATGCGGGTCTTAGCAAAAAAGGATTAGGGTATTTCAGTAAATACATTCAACCAACTCCAATTCTTTTACCCATTAACATCTTAGAAGATTTTACAAAACCTCTATCACTTAGTTTTCGACTTTTCGGAAATATATTAGCCGATGAATTAGTAGTTGTTGTTCTTGTTTCTTTAGTACCTTTAGTGGTTCCTATACCTGTCATGTTCCTTGGATTATTTACAAGCGGGATTCAGGCTCTTATTTTTGCCACTTTAGCTGCGGCTTATATAGGTGAATCTATGGAGGGTCATCATTAACTTTTTTTCGTTTTTAGCCAAATTATAGAATAGTTGGTTTACGTTATGTAAGAAACACTTGTATATGTGATATTTGATATTGACTAGGTATATATGAATTAAAAATCTATATAATCTGTCCCACTACGTTTGTGAATTTCGATTTAGATAGGGATTCCATTAGAAGTTCTTCCTTTTTATCTGTGAATTGGCTGAAAAAAGTGATAAAAAAAGAACGAAGAATTCAAATAATGGTTCACAAAAAAGAAATGGCATAAAAAAGTCGTATATATATATTATGAATTTTTAAAAATCCCGCGGATAGGAACTAATATCAAAGTAATTCTTTGATTCAATAATATTATTATATTAGTTCAATTTAAGTTTTTGGTTTTTTTGGCTGGATGAATCTTACCGACGACTTAATTATAATTAAGTCCTAAGTCATCGGATGATTGTATCATTAACTATTTCTTTATTTTGGTGTGAGGAACTTATCATGAATCCACTGATTTCTGCTGCTTCGGTTATTGCTGCTGGGTTGGCTGTAGGGCTTGCTTCTATTGGACCTGGGGTTGGTCAAGGTACAGCTGCGGGTCAAGCTGTCGAAGGTATCGCGAGACAACCTGAGGCAGAAGGAAAAATACGAGGTACTTTATTGCTTAGTTTGGCTTTTATGGAAGCTTTAACAATTTATGGCCTGGTTGTAGCATTAGCGCTTTTATTTGCAAATCCTTTTGTTTAATCCTATAAAAAAGAAAATTCTGGATTTTTTTCGTAGTTTTTTTTAATTCTATCAAGATTTAACTCCTACAATTATTCATTGAGACAACAATCCTTGGGAAGGACTAATTTGAGGATGGGGAATTAGTACATCGATTCGCTTTCTTCCTTCCCCTTATTCTTTTAGTTTAATGGAAACTTTTTTTTTAGGAATGTTGCGAAAAACGGAGGTTTTTTGAAATTGACATAAAACTTGGTCTCAAATTTTAGCTTAATTCTAATAAGTCTCATTATTATTATTGAAAATTCAAAATTTTGGAAAATACATTTGTAAATAGAATAGGTTTTTTATTCTGTTTACAAATATCCAAATAGGTAAATTAAATTATAAATTATTAAATTAAATTTTCTTTTTATTGAAAAAAAAAAGAATAAAAAAAAGGACAGAGTTCTTTTTTTATAGTTTAGCTAGATGAGGAGATTATATGAAAAATTTAACCGATTCTTTCGTTTACTTGGGTCACTGGCCATCCGCCGGGAGTTTCGGGTTTAATACCGATATTTTAGCAACAAATCCAATAAATCTAAGTGTAGTCTTCGGTGTATTGATCTTTTTTGGAAA